AACTGTTTTCCTCTACTTGCTGCATCAAAAACTAAATCACAGGCTTCGGATAAAAAACGAGCAGTTCTAGTAAGATTTGTAATATGAATACCCTTACGCTTTGCAGAGATATAAGGTGCCATTTTAGGATTCCATTTCCTAGTACCATGGCCAAAATGCACTCCTGCCTCCAGCATCTCTTCCAAGTTAATGTTCCAATATCTTCTTGTCATTTCTCCCTCCCTTCCGAAAAAAAAAGAGATGAGGAACGCCGAACTGAAAAAAAAGAAATAATTGTTCCAGTGGAACCTTCTCTTCTACTGTAGATTGGCCTGTAGATAGTAGATAGACGCCCAAGCCATTAGTCTTTTCTATTGCTTACTATTTTCATTACCAAATTAAATAAATGCACCAAATACATATACAGGTAGTCAAGAGGAACTCGCTTTTAAGAATCATTAAATCCTAAAAATGATAGTTCCGTTCTAGCATGAAAGTTCTTTGAAAGATGAAAGAAACGAATCAAATAATTTTCTGTGGTGAAACAGAATATCTCTCCTTTCCCCGTCGAATCGATTGTTTTTTTTTGTTTCCAAGGGAAAAGGGTTTTTCTTATATTGTTGGGAAGGGGGCATGAATCTTTTCAACCCGGTACCAACAGGTACCATACCCCCCAAAACAACGTTTTCTTTCAGGCCCTTCAACCAATCGATCCGATCCCGAAGAGCCGCTTTTGCTAAGACTCGAGCAGTTTCTTGAAAACTCGCTTCAGATATAAAACTTTGCGTATTGAGAGATGCTTTTGTTATTCCCAATAAGAGGGCTCGGTAACAAACCGCTTCTTCCAACGCGCGCCCCATTCGCTCCGCTCGCAACAATCCAATTAGTTCTCCAGGCGAAAAAACATTAGACATTCCATCTTCTGAAACCAACACTTTTGATGTTATTTGACGTACAATAATTTCTATATGCCTATTATGAATCTGCACCCCTTGGGACCGATAAACCTTTTGGATCTTATTAAGCAAAGAGATACGACTTTGCACTATAGTTAGCTCAGCACCAATCAAGAATGCCCACGGCATTCCAAGAATTTTTGTTATATGGTCGTTCCAACCCTCAACTCTCTTTTCTAGATTCATTGATATTGAATCAACCGAACGCACTTCTAATACCTGTTCTACTTTTGGAAGCCCCTGGGTTATATCACCAGATCTCGATTTTTCATATAGAAATGTAATTAAAGTATCTCCTTGGTACAGAATTTCCCCGTAATGGCCGTGAACAGTTGCTCCTGGAGTAGCCAAGTAAGGTTTAGCTGATCGTATTACTACAGAGTCAACTTGAACAAGTATAACTTGACCCGATTTTAGGTGGGGTGCACTTTTGACTATACATATATTTTCACAAATAAGCTGACCAAGACTCATTTTTGTAGATGTTTCTTGACAATAATTGCGATGGAGAAAACCCCAATTCAAATTCAAAATAATGTTACTGCACGGATCCAGATTCAAAATTTGCTCATTTTCATCTAGTAAAAAATAGTGAATTACTCGAAAAGTCCGTTTTAAATTGTCAAGTTGCAAATACTTATTTACCAAGATCTGATTATGAGTTATTAAATGGTAAAACGAATAAACATTTGCAAGTAAAAAAGATGTTCCTAAAGGCCCCAGCGAATTCTTACTTGGAATTAAAGGATCTTTTGTAATTTTAATTGATTCTTTTATCAAATTGTGATATTTTACATCAGTGAATGAATCCATTCGAAAACAATTGGATGATGACAAAATTATCAACGACTGGAATCCCTTCTTTCTATTCAACATCGTATGAATAGTTTTTTGATTTTGATTAACGGGTTGCTGAATTCTTACTCTGGAATAAATAGAAAAAAACGGATTGATATTAGCACAACCCGATCCATTAGCAGAGAGCAACCCTGAGCCCGATGGATCATTTCTTTTTCCGATATATGAAATAGTGGATTTCACCAAATCAATTCTTAGAAAATGTCGAATCAAAGCATTTGACCTTATTTCAACAAGGGAAGCGGGGGCGTCTTGACTAGAAGAACTTTTTTTACCTTGTGTCCAATTCAATACTAAACAAGTCCGAACTAATTGAATATTTGTATCAGAAATTCCTCGAATTGGTTTACCATTTCCAGAAAGGATATAATTGACAACTTGAAGTTGCACATTATCCTTTTCCTGCAGCGGATCCGGGGAAAAAAGCGTTGCTAAAGTTATACCCTCCATTATTTCATATGTAATGACTGGCCGAATTAAAACAAAATACTTTTTCTTACTAAGTGTAATCCGTTGAACATAGATCCAATGTTTCCGTTTTTTTGATTCCTTGGAATTTTGTTTTCCTGTTCCTAGTGGTACCAAGACGCCGCTATATCGGGATATTTTATCTGTCTCTCCAGGAAAATGGATATCTCCAGAAAAGATTTTAAGTTCAATTCTGTTTTTTTTTCTCTCCACTCGGACCAACCCGCCCACTCGGCTTCTTATATTTAAAGTTATTTGTGTATCTACCCTAATGATACTATTGTTCCGTACCATTATGTACGAAGATACGGGTAAGATATGCACTTCCTCGGGAATGAAAAAAAACTGATCGACTTTTGTTTGGTATTTTTGCCAAAACTCTTTGTCTCCTCGATACTCAATCAAATCCTCTTTTTGTAGGATTGAATGCATTTCTAGAGTCCCATATTTAGTAATGCCCGAACTCTTTCTTCTGTATCGAGGATCGTCGAAACAAGCAAGAATACTGTTTCTACGCAAAATACCATTGGGGGGGATTTCAATAAAGATACCTGAGGAGGGCATTAGTTCGTTCTCGTGTTCTTGAATCGACTGGAGTGGAATGATGAATCTATTTTTTCGCCTCTGTGAGAATAAATCCGAATTCTGGTAGAGAATGGTGGGATCTATGAGATTATAACGACCAGTACCTCTAATTCGACTAATGTCTGAATAATCAGGAATCCTAGGTTCTTTTTTACCCGAAAAATCGGAAGGGAAGAATTTTTGCTTCAACTGATCATTCGTTCCGAAGAGGTTAGATGTGGATCTTCTCTTGAGAGAAGGAAAATGCGCACTCATTTGATCTTGATCCTTATGAAGCGCAAGTGAGACTAGACTAGATCTGCACGGACCTCCTAATAATACCCATAAATGACTTGTTTTAGGTAGTAGATGAACGTTGCCATATGTAAATTCGAGTGCATGATACACGTCGGTGCTCCAGTGCATTTCTCCGTCCGAGTCCGAATAAATATGTTTTCGAACCCTCTCTTTAAAATTCAAAGTGGATGCTCCTGCACGAATCTCCGCAATTACTTGTTCTGATTCTACATATTGATCATTTTGAACTAAAAGAAAACTTTGGGGTGGAATATTTACATTATGTCGAATATCTTTACTCTCAATAGTTACATACAAGTTTATAGAACATAGAAACGCGGGATGTCCGTGGCGTGTACGTGTCGGATGAACCAAATCCTCATTGAATTGTATTTTTCCATTAGAAGGAGCTCGCACATGTTCTGCAGTACCCCCCGTGAATACTCCACCGGTATGAAAAGTTCTTAATGTTAATTGAGTACCCGGTTCCCCGATTGATTGGCCTGCAATAATACCTACAGCTTCTCCCAGCTCAACCAGGTCGCCATGAGTAGGACTCCGGCCATAACATAATCGACAGATCCAAGATGCACTCCTACAAGTAAAAGGAGTTCGAATAGCTATTGATTGTGCTCGAAAGGTTATGAATCGATTTACAAGTCCAACCTCAATGTTTTGATTTCGAGTGGCAATACACCGCGTGCCTATATATATATCATCGGCTAATACACGACCAATTAATGTTTGGATAAAAATCCTTTCTAGCATCATCCCATTCTGAAGACTCATAGAAATACCACGAACAGTACCACAATCCGTCCGGCGTACAACAATGTGTTGAACTACTTCAACAAGTCTGCGCGTGAGGTATCCAGCATCTGATGTTCGTACAGCAGTATCTACAACCCCTTTACGAGCTCCGTAGCAAGAGATTATATATTCTGTTAAAGAAAGCCCTTCGCGTAAATTGCTTTGAATGGGTAAATCAATCATTTGTCCTTGGGGGTCCGACATTAATCCTCTCATACCTACTAATTGATGGACCTGAGATGCATTTCCTCTAGCTCCCGAAAAAGACATCATATGAACTGGATTAAAGGGGTCAGTCATCCTAAAATTCGGATTCATTTCTTGTCGCAAATATTCACTTGTGGCATACCATATTTCAATGGATTGGCGTAATTTTTCTACCGCGTGTACATTCCCATAATGATGGTGTTTTTCCAAAATAAAACTTTGTTGTTCAGCATCTTGAACTAGCCATCTCTTCGATGGTATTGTTAAAAGATCATCAATTCCCAATGAAATGGATGTAACAGTAGCTTGTTGAAAACCCAGGGTCTTTACTTGATCCAGGATATGTGATGTATATGCCATTCCGAAGTGATCTATTAATCTACTAATAAGTCGTTTCATGGCAGCTCCGTCTATCACTTTATTGTGAAATACCAGATTGGCCCGTTCTGCCATAACATAAGTACCTCCCTATTCTGCTGAGTATGATTCGACAATGGGGTTTAGTCAGTGATTGGAAAACTTCCTTTTCTCGATTCTCGATCTTGATTCGCATAGAAATTCCGGAACTATGGGCTGTGTTAAATCTTAATTCCTACTGGTATCGTAGCATTTCTTAGCCTAGTTGGGTACCGTACAGGCATGAGAAAACCCATGTACGGCTTCTTCAATTTCTCGATAAAGAGAAATATAACCAGCAGTGGTTCGAATATATATATAAAGAATTTCTTTTTTTATACTTCTTACTATTAGATAGTGTCCATAAATTTCATAATAAGTGCCTAAAGATTCATAGTGAACCTCGATGGCAGTTTCTCTTGAAGCAATAAGGCATTGATCTAGTCGCCACCGGAGCCACAAAGG